AATGTGAGAAAACATCGAGAAAGCACGAAAAATTTCTTGGTTTCAACTCTGCGACATCGAAGGAATAGGAAGGGGCGATATAGAACTATTTTAAAACGGATCAGTCGACCGGGTCAACGAATCTATTCCAATTATGAAAAAATTCCCAGGATTTTAGGAGGAATAGGTATTGTTATCCTTTCTACCTCTCGAGGTATAATGACAGACCGAGAGGCTCGACTAGAAGGAATCGGAGGAGAAATTTTGTGTTATATATGGTAATCCTTCTAGTATCCGAATTTAAATTGAATCTGCAACTTCCTATTTGTTTTGTGAAGGAAAGAGAAAGGACGGGTTGTCTAATATCATTCTTATTTTTTTTAGCTTTAGTTGATACTTAAAGAGGTTTATCTAGAATGAAAGATGAAAAATGGATCTTAGAAGGACTTGTAGTGGAATCACTTCGCAATGGTATGTTTCGAGTTCGTTTAGATAATGACGATCTGATCCTAGGTTATATTTCTGGAAAGATACGGCGTAGTTATATACGAATACTACCAGGCGATAGAGTCAAAATTGAAGTAAGTCGTTATGATTCAACCCGGGGGCGCATAATTTTTAGAATAGACCCTAAACCCCGCAACAAAGATTCGAACGATTAATTGGATTTATCAATCCTCCTTTCGTTGGGATACAATTTGAGGTTCAAAATTTCAAGAGATTTCTTTTTTTTTTTTCTAGAGTAGATTCGTAATTTCATTAAGGTAAGGAAAAACAAATTATGAAAAAAAGAGCCTCCGTTCGTAAAATTTGCGAAAAATGTCGACTGATCCGTAGACGGGGACGAATTATAGTAATTTGCTCCAACCCTAGGCATAAACAGAGACAGGGATAATATTTCTAAAAAAAAAAAGGGACTCTACAACGTACCCAATGCACAAATAAAAGAAAAGATTTGTTTTGACACGAAATGGATATATCCATATATCTCTGACTCATTTTTATGAGATGATAAAATATGGCAAAACCTATATCAAGAACTAGTTTACCTAACTATGTGCGTTTTATTCCACGGAAAAATCCGCGTTTTACTTCACGGAAGTATCCGCGTTTTACTTCACGGAAAAGTAGTCTTCGAATATCCAAGGGGGTAATAAATATTCAAGCAAGTTTCAACAATACCATTGTAACGGTTACAGATACCCAGGGTCAGGTGGTTTCATGGTCCTCCGCCGGTACTTGTGGATTCAGGGGCCCAAGAAGAGGGACGCCCTTTGCTGCGCAAACTGCGACAGCAAATGCTATTAGTATAGTAATCGATCAGGGTATGCAAGAAGCAGACGTCAGAATAAAAGGTCCCGGTCTCGGACGAGATTCTGCATTACGAGCCATTCGGAGAAGTGGAATACGGCTAAATTGCGTCATGGACGTAACCCCTCTACCACATAATGGATGCAGACCTCCAAAAAAAAGACGCGTATAAATTGTAAAAATCTAAAACAGGAGGATTAATGAAAAAAGACGAAGTGAAGCGAATAGAACACATTGTCCAATGGAGTTGTGTTGCTACAAAGGAGATTAGCCAACATTATAAATATGGGCGTTTTGTTCTGTGTCCGCTTCGGGAAGGTCAAGCCGAGACGATCGCCATTTCGCTACGAAAGACTTTGCTTAGCGAAGTGGAAGGAATATGTATTACTCACGTAAATGTAATAGCAGCACACTACATCTCCTATGACTTTAGTAGAATAGTCGGTGTTAAAGAATCGGTAGCAGAACTTTTAACGAATTTGCAACAAATTGTCTTGAAAAATTCTGCCGACAGTGATAGTGATAGTGATATTTTCGACGCATCTATTTGTGTCAAGGGTCCTAGACACATAACTTCTAAAGACATCATCTTACCGCCTTCGTTGGATATTGTTGATGATACACAACATATAGCTACACTGGCGCTCCCAATCGAGTTGTGTCTTGAATTAAAAGTCGAGAGGATTAGGGGATCGTGTCTAAGGAGAGAAGATCGACTGCCAAGAAAAGGTTTTCCTATAATTCCATTATACTTGCCAATTAGAAAGATTAATTATTCTATTAAGTCCTTTGGGGAAACACTAGAGATACTTACTCTCGAAATATGGACGAATGGAAGTTATACACCCAAAGAAGCACTTTGGGAAGCCTGCCGCCATTTGGTTAATTTAACTTCTATCTTTTTCAATAACGAGAATCAGAACATCTCTCTAACGCGGACTAAAAACATGCTTTCGTCTCTCACAAAACCCTACTCTCCTCAGGAGGCGGCTGAACTAAGAATTACTGCCATGAAATTACAAATGATTTTTGTAGAGCAGTTGCATTTAGATCCCACGACCCTTGAGTCCCTCCAAAGGGCGAAAATACTGACATTATATGATCTTTTTAATAAAAGTACAAAAGAGCTTATGAAAATTGCTAAAATAGAAGATGTAATTAAAATAGTGGCCATTCTTCAAAAATGGAATATTATATAATTGATTTACCG